GGTAGAGAGGACGAAGGGTAAGTCGTCGGGCTCATGCCCCGAAGAAGCGGGTTCGACTCCCGCCTCTATAGTTTTGGGTAAAAGGAAAAGGAGAGAGGGGGAAAACTAAGATGGATTAAACTGGACGGGAAGTTCGAAAGAGCGAAGAAGAGGCTTTAAACTCGTTTTTCAATGCGGAGACGTAATGAAGAGAACTGAAAAATGAATCATCTTAGTATCAGAGGGAGGCAGAGAAATCAAACGAGATTCCGTAAGTAGCAGGGAGCGAAAGCGGAGGAGTCCCAGAGAGTGAGTAAACAACGGAAGAAAGGAGTTCACATATCTAAGACTAAATGTTAATCCATACTGAAAGCGCGAGTACTGTGAAGGAAAGTTGAAAGAGACTTGAAAAGATCTGGAATCCTGTCTTTTAAAGCAGCTGTAAAACAGTGTACCTTTTGTATAATGGGTTTATGAGATATTGTTTGGCAAATTTAAGTAAAAAGGATAAAAATGTAGGTGAAGAGAAGTCGAGAGGGCTCTTTAGTCAAATTTCCCGAAACCAAGTGATCTAACCATGGGCAGTTTAATGAACGAACCGGTGGTTGTAGCAAAAACCTCGGATGACCTGTGGTTAGGGGTGAAAGACCAATCGGACTTGGAGATAGCTGGTTTTCTGCGAAAACTATTGAAGTAGTGCGTCTACATAGGGGTCAAAAGATTAAAATAGTATTTACACAGATGACGTCCTATTAAAATTTTAGGGTAAAGATTTATCGCTTTAAGGGGGATAGACTTTAAAGATAAAATTCGAAGTAGACAGACAGACAAGGGGCAAATAGGTTCTTTGTTAAAAGGGGGGAGCCCAAATTAGAAGTTAAAGTCACAGATTCAATAATTAAGTGTAAAAGGAGTATGGGATTTAGACAATGAAGAGGTAGGCTTGGAACCAGCCATCTTTGAAAGAATGCGTAGTAGTTCATTCAAGAACTCTTTTTCCCCAAAAATTATGGTGGCTAAAAATTGAACTGAAACTCTAGGGGCAGTAAGAAGTTTGCTTGGTAGTAGAACAGACTGTTGAGTGGTGGTGAGAACCCAAGAATCAGAAGCGAAAATGTGAACATGAGTAAAAAAATTGTTGCTTCATCTCCCCTGGTTTCCAAACCAAAAGTATCTGAGCGAAGAGGTTTGGGTGAAACAGTCTCTAAGGAGGGTGTCGATGAGGGATGGTAATAAACGCACAATGTGCCAGGAAATAATTAAAACAAAAGACTACTGTCGCAAACTAACACAAGTGGGAGATAGTGAGGGGGAAGTTTTTTTAAGGAACTCGGCCAGTTATAAGCTTTTATGAGAAGTTAAAACACAAGGCCTCGACTGTTTACCAAAAACATAGCTCTTTGCTAATATGAAGGTAGAAGTATGAAGGGTGAGACCTGCCCAATGGTTATATCTTAAAAGGTTAGTAGGGCTAACTTAATAAAGATAATTAAATGGCCGCGGTAACACTAACCGTGAAAATGTAGCGTAATCAATAGTCAATTAATTGTTGGCCGGTATGAATGGTGTCACGAGGGTCTCACTGTCTTAAGGAAATCTCCAGTGAAATTGAATTTGTAGTGAAGATGCTACATCCAAATTGTTAGACGAGAAGACCCCATGGAACTTTACTGGAAACTTATGTGGCTGACTTAAATAGTTTTAAAAGGTGGTGCGGATTAATTAGGGTTAAAAAGTTCACTTTTTTATTTGAAGAAAGGCAACTCAAAAACTTATATCTTTGGGATTTGATAAGTGGGACAGTTTGGTTGGGGCGATCGCCTTTAAAAAAGTAACGAAGGCGGGCTTAAGATATATATTTGGTTATGTCTGACTGCCAGGGGGAAACCTAGAGCAGACACTTATCTTTGGATGGTGGGTTTAAGTGACCCGTTAATTTAGGGTGAAATAGTTAACGATAAACAAATAAAAGTTACCCTGGGGATAACAGCGTAATAACGTCAGAGAGTTTTCATCGACGACGATGTTTGCGACCTCGATGTTGAATTGTGGCATCCTGGGGTGCAGTCGCTCCCAAGGGTTGGTCTGTTCGTCCATTAAAGCCGTACATGATTTGAGTTAAAAGCGTCGTAAGACAGCTTGGTTTCTATCTACAATTTGAAAAAACATTAATATAACTCTTTTCTAGTACGAAAGGATCGAAAAATGAGTGGTTCTCTTATTTTTATAAGTTACAATCAATGGATTGACTCGGATACTTTTTAAAGGGGGTTTTGGTTAATTACTGATTGCTTCTAAAGTATGAAAATTATATTAAGTTGTTTGAAGTTCGGAAGAAGAATTGTTAAGGGTTAGCTTGATCGGGATGGCTGTTTGTATTTTTAAAGTGTGGGGCAGAGAGGTCTGGTTATATTGTTCCTAGTTTATGAGAATTGTGGGAGACAGAGATTTAGGGTGTATACTTGTATTTTATTTCTTTTAGTGGTGGGCGCCCTGGCGGCCGGTGTTGGAGGAAGAAAATTAGGAGAAAAAGGGGCTGGAATTTTAACTTCAAGCTGTTTGATTATAAGTTTATCTTGGTCTGTTTTGATATTTTATGAAATAATTTTAAGTTTTTCTACGACACATATAAAATTATGAAGGTGATTAGATTCTGATCTATTGACTGTTTATTTTGGCCTACAATTCGATGGTTTGGTTGCGATCATGTTGCTTGTTATTACAACAATCTCTACTTTAGTTCATATCTTTTCTACGGCATATATGCTTGGGGACCCTCATATTCCTCGCTTTATGTCTTATTTATCTTTTTTTACATTTTTGATGGTTGTATTGGTTAGTAGTGACAATTACTTACAGTTGTTTATTGGTTGGGAGGGGGTTGGTCTATGCTCTTATCTTTTAATAAATTTTTGATTAACTAGAGTTGAAGCAAATAAAGCGGCCATAAAAGCTATGTTAGTTAATCGAGTGGGAGATATAGGGTTGATTTTGGCTATGTTTGGTCTTTTGGATCGTTTTGGGTCTTTAGAGTTTTCTTCTCTTTTTAATGTGGTTATTGTTTCTGCTCCATCAAGTGATATTACTTTAATTTGTTTGTTATTGTTTATAGGGGCGGTCGGAAAGTCTGCACAGTTGGGGCTGCACACTTGATTGCCGGATGCTATGGAGGGTAAATGTTGGGCCATTTTGTTTAAGTAATTAATTAAAACTTTTGAGTCACTGTATGCTGGGAGGACTTTGAATAGTTGAAAGGCGAGGAATCTTTAGGGGGTTTTGTCTTTTGCTTAGTCTTTAGACTTAAAATAGGAAGTTTATCCGCAGGTAACAAAATTCGAGGTTAGTAATTAGATTTAATAGATTGGTTTATTAAGTTTAAGAGTTTTAATCGAAATTATCTAAAGATTAGTCTTTAGACTTAGAATGTCTTGATTATTGGAACCTCCGAGACTTTTTGTGATTTTATTTTATAAATTAAAGTAAGCTTCTGGTTTAAAGTGTTCGTGGAAATAATTCATTTACTTTTAAAAATATTAATGGTCGTAGTTCCATTGCTTATCACAGTAGCTTATTTAACTTTAGCCGAACGAAAGGTTTTAGGATATATGCAGGCCAGAAAAGGGCCAAATGTAGTGGGGGTTAGTGGGTTGGCCCAGCCTTTTGCAGATGGTCTAAAACTATTTACTAAAGAGATGGTGGTTCCGCATCAAACCAATTTGTTTATTTATATAGTGGCGCCGGTGCTTTCCTTTACCTTGGCATTAATTGTTTGAGGGGTGGTGCCTTATGAGAGAGGGGCTTTAATAAGTGATTTAAAAATAGGGGTTTTGTATATTTTGGCTGTTTCTTCGATAAGTGTCTATGCGATATTAATGTCTGGGTGGGCGAGTAATTCTAAATATGCTTTTTTGGGGGCGATTCGGGCAGCTGCTCAAATGATTAGTTATGAAGTTTCGATTGGGCTGATCATCATTTCGGTTCTATTGTGTGTTGGCTCTTTGAGTGTTACTGAAATTGTTTTAGCGCAAAATAGTGGTGTTTGGTTTTTTTTTCCGTTATTTCCTGTTACAATAATGTTTTTTGTTTCAGCTTTGGCGGAGACAAATCGAGCTCCTTTTGATTTAACAGAAGGAGAGTCGGAGCTTGTGTCGGGGTATAACGTAGAGTATGCTTCGATGTCTTTTGCCCTATTTTTTCTTGCCGAATATGCTCATATTATATTAATGAGTTGTTTAACAATTATCTTTTTTGGGGGGGGGTGACTTTCTCCGGTAAAATATTTAAAAGGTGGGGCCGGGTGGTTTGGTCTAAAAGTTGTTTTAATCATTTTCCTTTTTATTTGGGTAAGGGCCTCTTTTCCTCGTATTCGATACGATCAGCTTATGTCTTTGTTATGAAAGGCGTATCTACCGCTAAGTTTGGGGGTTGTGACTTTTGTGGCTAGTGTTCTTTTTGGATTTAATGGCCCGCCTCCGATCTAAGATATTTTGTAATTTGTTGTTTGAGATCTTTAATTGGTTTAAGTATGAGGGTTAATTTTTTGATCGACTTGTCTAGTTTGGGAGTTTAATTCTGGGGGGGGGGGGTTCTAATGCCATTGCGTAAAGAGAATCCGCTTTTATCTCCGGTGAATGGTCTTCTGGTGGATTTGCCGTCTCCTTCAAATATAAGTTATTTGTGAAACTTTGGTTCTTTGTTAGGACTGTGCTTAGCTATGCAAATCGTAACGGGGTGCTTTTTGTCCATGCATTATTGTGCAGAGGTCGGCTTGGCTTTTGCATCGGTGGGACATATTATGCGCGATGTAAACTATGGGTTTTTATTAAGATATTTTCATGCTAATGGGGCTTCTCTGTTTTTTTTATGTCTTTATTTTCATATTGGGAGAAGTTTGTATTATGGGGGTTATTTGAAAGGTCCGGTTTGGCGAGTTGGCATTGTAATATTTCTTTTGACGATGGCGACGGCTTTTCTGGGCTATGTGCTACCTTGAGGTCAAATGTCTTTCTGGGGGGCGACGGTTATTACAAATCTATTGTCCGCAATACCCTATGTGGGGACAGATGTTGTGCAATGAGTTTGAGGGGGTTTTAGTGTCTCTGGGGCCACGCTCACTAGATTTTTTAGTCTGCACTTTCTTTTCCCCTTTATTTTAGCAATTTTAGTTGTGGTTCATTTAATATTTTTACATATAGAGGGATCCAATAGTCCTGTGGGGTCGAAGACTCCTGTGGACGATGTGGTATTTCATGTTTATTATACATCTAAAGACTGATATGGAATAGTGGTTACGCTTATGTTATTGAGTATAGTTGTGTATTTAATGCCTAATTTATTGGGCGATCCAGAAAATTTTATTCAAGCTAACTCATTAGTAACCCCAGTGCACATTCAGCCTGAGTGATACTTTTTATTTGCTTATGCAATTTTGCGCTCAATACCGAATAAATTCGGGGGGGTTGTGTCTATGTTTTTAAGTATATTAATTTTATTTTTTTTCCCACTACTACACCGGAGTTGATTAAGGGGGTTGCCCTTTCGTCCATTTGGACGTATGGCTTTTTGATCTTTTGTTGTGAATTTTGTTCTTCTTACCTGAATCGGGTCTTTGGTCGTAGAAGAGCCTTTTATAATAATAGGGCAGCTGGTTGCGCTATACTATTTTTTCTACTTTCTTATATTAATTCCTTTGTTGGGGGAAGTGGAAAATAATCTTTTATTTAAACAAAGGAAAAAATGTGACTTGTAGAGAATTGCAAATCAGTTATTATTTGGATGAGGACAGGGGGAGGTGGAACGGGGGGGGGGGAGCCTCCTCCTGCCTATCCTCAAGAGGAGGTGGAGCTAATTGCGCGCCCCACGGGGGGTTTTGCTGTTGGCAGATGTTGCAGTGAAATTAGAAGGCTCTGTTTAGCAAAGAAGTATTAGTTAATGTGATTAAACCACGAGCTCCTGTTACTAAGCCTTTTCATATTAGCCCTGGTGATTATTAGTATAAATAATTTTATTTTAAAATTATCAATTTTAATATTATTAATTATAAGTGAGGGGGGGGGCCTTTCTTTTTTATTTAATTTTTTTTTTGAATTATCTGGGGGGGGGTTGTTGATTGAAAATGGTTGGACAGAAACCACTAAATTAATTATTGTTTTAGGCTCTGTTGCTGTTTTATTGATGGTGGACATGGAGAGGCTAATTTTTCCAAAATTTTTTGGGGGACGAGTTTATGGAACTTTTTTTCAAACGAATGCGCATTTACCCCTTTTAAATCTAATGGTGGCATTAGGGGGTCTTTGTTTAGTTTCTTCAAGTAATTGACTTTCTGTTTATTTAGCAATTGAATTGTCTACTCTTTCCCTTTTTATTTTGGTTGCTCAAAAAGGGGGGTCTGGGCAAAGTGCTGAGGCCGGTTTGAAATATTTTGTATTAGGGGCACTTTCCTCTGGTCTATTTTTATTTGGGTGTGCTTTATTGTGTGGGTTTACGGGAGGGACTCATATTTCATATATAAATTTAGTATTAAATCCGGGGTTGGGCTTTTCTGAGCTTCGAATCCCAATTGGCAGTTTGTTAATTGTGGTGTCTCTTTTATTTAAGTTGTCCGCTGCTCCTTTTCATATGTGGGCGCCGGATGTTTATGATGGAGCTCCGACAACGACGACGGCTTTATTGGCCACTGTTCCTAAAGTTGGCTACTTTTCAATTTTGGTTTCAATTGGGTCGGCGGTTAATATTTTGTTAGTTGGGGCTCTTTTTTCGATGGTTGTGGGGGCTATTGGTGCCTTAAACCAAACCAAAGTCAAACGGTTGTTGGCTTACAGTGGGGTGGGGCATATGGGGTTTGTGCTTTGGGGAATAGAGGTTGGGTCATTTGAGAGTATTCAAGCTAGTTTAATTTATGTGGTTTTATATGTAGTAATGTCTATTTGTGTTTTTGCGATAATATTAACTTTAGGCGCCGCCAAAAATTTGATTGTAGAGTTTAGTGGGCTTTCCAGGAGATTATCTGTTTTAGCCTTAACTTTGGCTTTGACTTTTCTTTCGATCGCGGGGATTCCTCCTTTAGTGGGGTTTTGGGGCAAATGGCTGGTTTTATTGTCTGGGGTGGTATATCAATATTATTTAGTCTTTCTTTTGGCTGTGATGTGTTCCGTTGTGGCTGGTGTTTATTATGTTAGAATAGTCAAAATTATCTATTTTCAAGCCAGTTTTTCTCTTTTGATAAGCTCAAAGGTGTTAAGGAAAGAAAACTGAATTAATTTAAGAAAGGCTTTGTTAATCGGTGCTGGTTTGTATGTTATTGGGTTTACAATGTTGTCTCCGAATTTATGGCTGCAATTAGCCCATTGGGCTGTGGGGGGGTTATTTTAAAATAATTAAATCTGCTTGGGGCGGTCTTTTATATACTAGCATTTGGAGTTGTTGGTTCTGGAATTATGGTGATATCCGCGCTCAATCCTATCCATTCGATTTTTTGGTTAATTGTTGTTTTTATCGGTTCTGCGGTTTTTTTTCTTTGATTGGGTATATCCTTTGTTGCTTTAATGTTTTTGATAATCTATGTGGGGGCGATTGCTATTTTATTTTTGTTTGTAATTATGTTATTGAATTTAACAGACTTTCCCCCCGCCTTTCGATTAGGGGGGGAGGCAGACATGACAAATTACATTCCTATTGGGTTGGTTATTGGAACATTTTTTTTTTCAGAAGTTGCTTCGAGTTGATTAATTATAGGTGGCCCTTATACCCCCCAGGGGTTTTTTGGGGCTGAAATAGGAGGTGCTTGAGATTTGGCCATTCCCTGGTTTTTAATGAAGTATCAAAACATGGAGGCGCTCGGGCGAATTTTGTATATAGCTTGTTATTATTTATTTATTTTAGCTAGTTTTATACTTTTAGTGGCCATGGTGGGGGCGATCGTGTTAACTCAAGAAATTGGGTCAGAAGTAGGACCCGTGGTCAAAAGACAAGATATTTTTTTTCAAACTAGTCGGTAAGAACTGAGGCAAAAGAATTTTATCTAAAGACTTAGCCGAGCTTTGTTTGGGGTTGATTTTAAATATTAATGAGCGGTGCTTATTTTGATCAATTTAAAATAGTGGCTCTGATCGCCTTGACTAATTCATCAATGATGATGATCTTAGTAGTGGTTGTGGTTTTATTATTATTCAAGGGGGTTCAATTAATCCCGAAAAGGTGGCAGTCTTTGATTGAGTTAATCTATGAGCACTTTCATGGTGTCGTGAAAGATAATTTAGGATCTGAGGGGCTAAGGTATTTTCCTTTAATTGTTTCTCTCTTTTTTTTTATAGTGTTTTTGAATGTGTTGGGCTTATTCCCTTATGTTTTTACCCCAACTGTTCATATTGTAGTCACATTGGGTTTGTCCTTTTCAATAATCATAGGTGTGACTCTAGCTGGGTTTTGGAGGTTTAAGGGGGATTTTTTTAGTGTTTTTATGCCAAGTGGCGCTCCTTTGGGCTTAGCCCCTCTTTTGGTATTAATAGAAACAGTAAGTTTTATCTCCAGGGCTATTTCATTAGGAGTCCGTTTGGCTGCTAATTTATCGGCGGGCCATTTGTTATTTGCTATTTTAGCCGGGTTTGGGTTTAATATGTTAGTTGCAAGTGGGCCTGTGGGGGTTTTCCCCCTATTAATAATGGTTTTTATAACATTATTAGAGGTAGCCGTTGCAGTTATCCAGGCTTATGTCTTTTGTTTATTAGCCACTATTTATTTGGCGGATACAATTGTATTACATTAGCGGGAAAGGCCGGAGGGATTTTCTGGCTTAAGTTCCAAGAAGGGTTGGGGCTAAGGTATTGCTGTGGGGGAAGAAGGTCTGGTTTATAAAATGTTTTATAAAATATTTTATAAAAATATTTTGAGAAATAAATAAGAAGAAGAAGTGAATAGTGTTTGGTTTAAATAATGGGCTAAGTCTAATTTTTTTTTTGCTTTTTATGGGGGGAATTAATGTGATGAAGGTTTCGAGAGAGGATGGTGTTAAATTAAAAAAAGTTGCGCTTGAGTGATCTTTGGCGATTTTAATAAGTGTTTTGGTTTTGTGGGGGGCCTTTGATTTAGAGGGGCAATTTCAAATTATAAACCGAATAGAATGGATTGTTTCTCCGGCCTTAAATTTTCAATGGGGTCCGGGGGTTTTTGCTTTAGATGGGGTTTCTTTGTTTTTTTTTGTTTTAACTGCGTTATTGATACCCATTTGTATCTTAATAAGTTGAAAGTCCATTAAGCACCTATTTAAAGAATTTTTGTTGTGTCTATTGTTTTTAGAAGCTTTATTAGTTGGAGTGTTTTTAGTGCTTGACCTGCTTTTATTCTATCTTTTATTTGAGGGCATATTGATCCCTATGTTTCTTTTGATTGGTGTTTGAGGCTCCAGAGAAGAAAAGGTTCGTGCTTCTTATTATTTTTTTTTTTATACTTTCGCGGGGTCGGTGTTTATGCTTTTGGGCCTCTTTCAAATATATAGTGTTACAGGAACAACTGATTATCAGATATTATTAAATATAAAATTACCTGTTACTACTCAAAAATGGGTGTTGGCTGGGATTTTTCTTAGTTTAGCGGTTAAAATTCCTCAAATACCATTTCATATTTGATTGCCCCAAGCGCATGTGGAGGCCCCTGTTTCTGGTTCGGTAATATTGGCGGGGATATTATTAAAGTTAGGCGGCTATGGGTTTTTAAGATTTTCTTGGCCGATTTTGCCCGCGGCCTCCGAGTATTTTGCCCCCCTAATTATTATGTTGGGTGTGGTGGCTATTATTTATGGGGGTTTGCTGACCTGTCGGCAAGTGGACTTTAAACGGCTTATTGCTTATTCTTCGGTGGCACACATGGGGCTGGTCCCTTTAGGTTTATTTACTCATACAATTGAGGGGTTGGTGGCGGCCGTTTTTATGATGTTGGCGCATGGTTTTGTTAGCTCGGCCCTTTTTATTGCGATTACTTATTTATATGAACGTCATCACACTCGTCTTATTAAGTATTATCGTGGGGTGACTCTTACAATGCCTGTTTTTGTTTGTATAATGATGGTTTTATCATTAAGTAACATGGGGATTCCTTTAAGCTGTAATTTTGTTGGAGAGTTTTTTTCGTTGTTAGCTGCTGTTGAATATAATTTTGGGCTTGGGGTGTTAGCCACTTCGGGTATGGTTTGGTCCGCGGCGTATTCTCTCTATTTATATAATCGAATTAGTTTTGGGGCGGCCTCTAATTACCTCCTTTTTATTAGAGACTTAAACAGGTGTGAGTTATTGGCTATCTCCCCTTTGCTAATAGCGATTTTTATTTTTGGAATATTTCCTTTTATAATTATAGACCCTGTAAAGAATGGGGTAATCTTTAGTCCGGGGGGGGGTTAGTATATTTATTAAGCTTAAAATTAGCCCTGGTTTGGTTATTTGAGATTCGAAAGTCCTTTGGTTTTGGGGAAGAGAAAAAAACAAGTGACCTCCTTGATACATGCTAGTATCTAATGAAGAGCTTTCAGACTCAGCTAGATGAAAGGATCTGCTTTTATTCAGGTGTGACTGGGCCTATGATAGTGTGCGAACAGGTGAGGGAACCCGGAGGCCAAGTTTGGCTGGGCCGGAGTCGTATTAGGTAGAAGGGGGTGTAATGGACCACCTTGCCTATGATGCGGAGCTTTAGTTTGGAGCCACATTTTCACTGAGACAAGGGGAAAGCTCAAATGGGGAATTGGCCCCGGAGGCAGCAGTAAAGAATTTTGTGCAATATATGAAGGTAAGACACAGAGAGGGCACCTTGCCTAGTCCGTCAAATTAAGTGCCAGCAGACGCGGTGAAACTTAAGGGCTAGTTTTGTGGGCAAAAGCGTAAAGGGTGTGATAGGCCGTTTTAATTAAAAAGGGTTTTATAATTTAAGAAGGTAAATGGAATTTTTTTGTAGCGGTGGAATGTGTAAATAGAAAAAAGAACTTTAGACGTGAAGACTATTTATTTTTGAGATTATAGTGTGATGGCTAAAACACGAGAGTATGGGGAGCAAACAGGATTAGGGACCCTGGTAGTCTATACTGTAAATAATGAAAAAGATGTGAAGCAATCCTAAAAAGTCAGAAATTTTCCGCTTGAGTAGTACGACCGCAAGGTTAAAATTCAAAAAACTTGGCTGTTCACTGTTTTAATTAGAGGAGCGTGTCGTTTAATTCGATAGTCCGCGAGAGACCTTACCCAAACTTGAATCCTTCATTGACAGGTATTGCATGGCCGTCGTCAATTTGTGTATTAAACATAAAACAGATTTAACCCAGTGGTTTGTCACTTGGATGAAGTCAGGTCTTATTGTCCTAATGTTTGGGGATTAGATGCGCTACATTTTTTTATACAATAGGAAACTTTGAGTGTGAAACCTGAAAATAAGAGTTCGGAAAGTGCCTGGAAGATAACGGAAAGTTGTATTTAATAGTAATTGAAAAGTAGAGCGTTTCAATGAAATTTTTTCAGTGTTAGTACAAATTGCCCGTCGCCTTTGCTTAGACAGGTTGGTTGATTGCCCCTCAAGAGGGTTTCTAATACCTCCGAGGCAGAGTAAGTCGTAACATAGTGAGGGTGAGGGAACTGGCCCTTGGAACAGGTCCGTCAGGCCTGGGGTTAAAAAATAATAAAACAATGCAACTTGTTGAGGTGCTAAATTTATTCGGGAACATGGATTTTATAGTGGAGGAATGGCCCTTGAAACAGGTCCGTCAGGCCTGGGGGCAAAAAAGTATACAACGATGCGACTTATTGAGACACTAAATCTATTCGGGAACATGGACTTTATTGGGGAAGAATGAGAAAGATGTTTAGGGGCAATTTACATGCTCGATAAGGCGGGGGTAATGAACGCTCATCAGTGGTTTTTTGGTCGAATGCCGCATTCGGTTATGGCGTTGAATCTCTGATGAAACCCTTGTCCTTCATATTTTTTTTTTAATGAAATCCCTCGTGAATTAGAGGGTTTAAATATTTTTGGGGGTCCTGCGGGCAAACGTTTCGCCCAGGAAGCCCTACAGCATTTTGCTTTTGCGTTTGGGGAATATACATCGATAGAATCTATTGGGAGTTTTTTTTCAACGTCTGAGGGATCAAGCTCCCATTATCCATTGTCGAGTATTTCTTCAGGGCGTTTGGGGTCAATGTCTGAAAGTGTCTCTTCCGGGGCTCGGGGGTCAATGTTCCAAGGTTCTGCACAAAGTATTGGGGCAGTGGCGGGGGAACTATCACATCAAGGTTCTCTGCATAGTTTTAACTCAATGTGTGGGGAGGCTCTCGGGGCTCGGGGGTCAATGTTCCAAGGTTCTGCACAAAGTATTGGGGCAGTGGCGGGGGAACTATCACATCAAGGTTCTCTGCATAGTTTTAACTCAATGTGTGGGGAGGCTCTTTATCAGCCAGGAGAAATGACTCAGTCTCTTTTGCCTGAAGCGTCCTGCTCACGGATATCGCAAATTTCGTTGAGAGAACACACACCGGAATTTTCACGGGGTATGCCCCGTGTGGGTGCAATTGAACCTATTGATAAGACGGACCTAGAAAAGACTTCTTTACTTATAAGCAAGTACTGTGGGGCGGTTTAGTTTTTGGTTTTTAGAAGATTGGTGCTTTTGAAAGGGGGGGGGGAATTAGACTTTGTTGGGTTATATGTTTTTATTGTGGCGTAAGCCAGAGATGATATTTGAAATGGGGGAAATTTATTTGACTTTAAGATGGGGGCTGCCTAAGAATTTGTTTGGTTTTATGTCTTTTATATCATTTAGTTGAGCAGTCCCGGCTGGCAAGCCCCTCCTTTTTTTGGAATTTGTTTAGGGGTGCGAACTGTTTTATGTCATCCATATCATTTGGTTGAGCCTTCTCCTTGGCCCTGTCTCGGGGCGGGGGGGGCTTTTTTTATAACTGTGGGCAGTGTTATGTATTTTCATTATGGCTTAGTTCAAATTATGTATTTGGGAGTTTTGGTCGTTGTGATAATTATGTTTGTTTGATGACAAGATGTTATTAGAGAGTCGACTTTTCAAGGGTTTCATTCCTTAGTAGTTAAACAGGGGATAAAATATGGAATGCTTTTATTTATACTTTCGGAAGTTCTTTTTTTTTTTTCTTTTTTTTGAGCTTTTTTTCATAGTAGTCTGGCACCAGCTGTTGAGTTGGGTGTGGTTTGACCTCCTCAAGGGGTTAATCCTTTAAACTCTTTTTCAGTTCCTTTGTTAAATACTGCTGTTTTATTAAGTTCTGGGGCGACTGTCACTTGGGCTCATCATGCTATAATTAGTGGAAAGAGAGAAGAAGCAATTCTGGGTTTGTCTTTAACTGTTTTTTTGGGTGTTTTATTCACTGGGTTACAAGGAATTGAGTATTATGAGGCTCCTTTCACTATTTCGGATTCGGTTTATGGGTCTACTTTTTTTATGGCAACTGGATTTCATGGTTTTCATGTTCTAATTGGGACTACCTTTTTAATTATTTGTTTGGTAAGATTAAAGTTGAATCAATTTACAAGTCGCCAACATGTTGGGTTTGAGGCGGCGAGTTGGTATTGGCATTTTGTGGATGTGGTGTGATTATTTTTATATCTTTGTGTTTATTGATGGGGTTCATAGTTATTTTTATATTTTTGTGTTTATTGAAGGGGCTATTATAAAAAAATTAAGAGCAAATGTTAAATAATTTTTTTTATATCGTAAATGTATGTGGAAAGAAAGACATACCGGAGTCTTGGCACTTGGGTTTCCAAGAGGCGGCCGCTCCGGTGATGGAGGAAATAGTTTTTTTTCATGATCAGATTATGTTTTTATTGGTTATTATTGTGATAGTCGTGTTGTGGTTGCTTGTTGAGGCTTTAAATGGTAAGTATTATGACAGAGATTTGATTGACGGAACTTTATTAGAAATTGTTTGAACTTTAATCCCAGCTGTAATATTGGTTTTTATTGCTTCTCCTTCTTTAAAACTATTGTATTTGATGGATGAGGTTGTGAGTCCTGCTTTAACAATTAAAGCAATTGGACATCAATGGTATTGGTCTTATGAATATTCCGATTATCAGGAAGAAACGTTAGAATTTGATTCTTATATGGTTCCGACATCGGATTTAAATAGTGGCGACTTTAGGTTATTAGAAGTGGATAATAGATTGGTGGTTCCTATAAACACACATGTGAGAATCTTAGTGACTGGCGCGGATGTTTTACATTCTTTTGCTGTCCCTGCCTTGGGGATAAAAACAGATGCGGTTCCGGGTCGGCTAAATCAAGCCGGAATTTTTATTAAAAGACCAGGGACGTTCTACGGTCAATGTTCAGAGATTTGTGGGGCGAATCATTCTTTTATGCCGATTGTAATTGAGGCGGTTTCGCTAGACCGATATATCAATTGAATGTTGTCTTTGTCTAATGAATAGGCGCTTTTTTTAATTTTTAGATAAAGTAAATAGTGTACTATAAGTATATAATTGTTATTGTAATATTATTATTATTAGGGGGTTGGGGAGTGGTTTTAAACAGAGGGCATTTTATAATAATGATAATTTCTATTGAATTAATTTTATTAGCGGCTTTTTTTTTGTTTTTAATTAATTCTATTGAAATAGATCTTTTAATAGAACAAGTTTTTACAATTATGGGTTTAACAATCGCGGCGGCAGAGTCTGCTATCGGGTTGGCCATTATGGTTGCATATTATCGAATAAGAGGAACAATAATTTTAAAATCTTTTAGTTCACTTCGGGGTTAAAAAATAATTATTTATGCAATATATGAGATACGGTGCATTCGGAGTTTTATAGCCTTTTCTTTTTATTGGTTTTTAGTGTAGTTCTTTCTGTGCTTTTTTCTGGTGCTTCTTATTTTTTAGGGGTAAAACAACCGGATCGAGAGAAAGTTTCGGCTTATGAATGTGGGTTTGAGCCTTTTGGAATACCAGGCCGCCCTTTTTCAGTTCGATTTTTTTTAGTCGGCATTTTGTTTTTAATTTTTGACTTAGAAATCTCTTTTCTTTTCCCTTGGTGTGTTCTCTTTAATCAAATTTCTCCTTTTGGTTTTTGAATTATGGTAGGGTTTTTGGGGGTTTTAACCTTGGGTTTAATATATGAGTGGATTAAAGGTGGGCTGGAGTGGGAATAGGGAAAAGTTTCCAGATTTAAAAGTAAATAAGTTGTAAAGTAGAAGAGAAAGTCCTGTCTGTTATGTGAATAATCGTATATCGAAAAGTTTTTATACCAACTCCGGTGTCTGCCTTAATTCATGCGGCGACCATGGTGACGGCAGGTGTTTTTTTATTAATTAGATCTTCTCCTTTTTTTGAACAAGCTCCACTTGCTTTAATGATCGTAACAATTGTTGGGTCTCTAACGGTGCTTTTTGCCGCTACTGTTGGGGTAATCCAAAATGATCTAAAAAAAGTTATTGCTTACTCGACTTGTAGTCAATTGGGATATATGGTGGTGGCTTGTGGGCTTTCTCATTATTCGATAAGCCTATTTCATTTAATGAACCATGCTTTTTTTAAAGCTTTATTATTTTTAAGTGCGGGGTCTGTCATCCATGCTTTGTCTGACGAGCAGGATATAAGGAAGATGGGGGGGCTGATTAAGTTAATTCCTCTTACTTATATTATGGTTGTTGTTGGCTCTTTATCTTTAATGGGGTTTCCTTATTTAACAGGGTTTTATTCTAAAGATTTAATTTTAGAATTGGCCTTTGAACAATATTATTTAACTTTTGCTTATTGATTGGGGGGTTTTTCGGCTTTACTTACCACTCTTTATTCGATTCGATTGGTTTATTTAACTTTTTTATCTAATACCAATTCTAGAAAAGCGATTTTTAGACGTGTCCATGAGGGTTCTTGGAATTTAGTTTTGCCTTTAATAATATTAGCTTTGGGGAGTCTTTTTGTGGGCTATTTGACTAAAGAGGTGGTTTGGTCTTTTCAAATAACATTCCCCCCAATTGTTCCTGTTTTTATTAAGTTGTTGCCGGTCTTTCTTAGTTTGGGGGGGGCGGCATTAGTTATTGTTCTTTATTTTTATTCAATCCATTTATTTAAGGTGCCTTCTTTTATAGGCCGAATGGGCTACACTTTTTTATACTCTGCTTGGCAGTTTAACTATGTTCTTAACTATTTTTTGGCGAAGAGGGTGTGGAGGGGGGGCCACCAGATTTCGTATCGGACTATTGACAAAGGAACATTAGAGTTGGTGGGCCCAAAAGGGGTGTCTAATTTTTTGATTGGGTTAACTCGAGGCCTTAGTAATTTACAAGCTGGTCAAGTTTTTAATTATGCCTTAGTTATATTAATTGGTGTTGCTATGTTTATTTGGGGGGTTGTTTAGTCTTTTTTTTTGAAAATTATCTTCTGATTGAGGGGGTTAGGTTAAAGTAGACCGTTAGCCTTCAAAGCTAAAAATGTGGGTGCAAGTCCCGCACTCCCTGACTCAATTGGTTTGGATTATATTTTAGTTAAAATGCCACAATTAGACACAACCATGTTTTTAACTCAATATCGATGAACTTTACTTGTTTTATTTTTATTATTTTTTCTATTGGTGTTTTTTGTTTTACCTACGATTAAAATGAATTGGTTAATAAGAAAGTCGGCCATAAAAAGTGGGGCCAATTTAGGGGACTGTTTGGGGCTAACTAAAGAAGTGGTTTGTTTTTGTAGATGAAAAGTTTATATGTAGTTCGTTGGGGGTTTTCTACTAATCATAAAGATATTGGTACGTTATATTTAGTCTTTGGGATTGGGGCAGGCATGATTGGCACGGCCTTCAGTATGTTAATAAGATTAGAGCTCTCGGCTCCGGGGGCTATGCTAGGAGACGATCATCTTTATAATGTAATTGTTACGGCACATGCTTTTATTATGATTTTTTTTTTGGTTATGCCAGTGATGATAGGGGGGTTTGGAAATTGGTTGGTTCCACTATATATTGGTGCTCCCGACATGGCCTTCCCCCGGCTTAATAATATTAGTTTTTGGTTGTTGCCTCCTGCTCTAATATTATTATTAGGCTCCGCTTTTGTTGAACAAGGAGTTGGTACCGGGTGGACGGTGTATCCTCCTCTATCGAGCATCCAGGCTCACTCTGGGGGGGCGGTGGACATGGCTATTTTTAGCCTTCACTTAGCTGGGGTGTCTTCGATTTTGGGTGCAATGAATTTTATAACAACTATATTGAATATGCGGGCCCCTGGGATGACATTAAATAAAATGCCATTGTTTGTGTGGTCTATCTTGATTACTGCTTTTTTATTATTACTATCTTTGCCAGTACTAGCGGGGGCGATAACCATGCTTTTAACGGATAGAAATTTTAATACCACTTTTTTTGATCCCGCCGGAGGGGGAGACCCAATTTTATTTCAGCATTTGTTTTGGTTTTTTGGGCATCCAGAGGTTTATATTTTAATATTGCCTGGTTTTGGAATGATTTCTCAAATAATACCAACTTTTGTCGCCAAGAAGCAGATTTTTGGATATTTAGGAATGGTTTATGCAATGCTCTCAATTGGAATATTGGGTTTTATTGTGTGGGCGCATCATATGTTTACGGTTGGGATGGATGTGGACACAAGAGCATATTTTACTGCCGCAACTATGATTATTGCTGTGCCAACTGGAATAAAAGTGTTTAGTTGGTTGGCCACTATTTTTGGGGGGACTTTGAGATTAGACACTCCTATGCTTTGGGCAATGGGGTTTGTTTTTTTGTTTACATTGGGTGGTTTAACTGGGGTTGTATTGGCCAATAGTTCTTTGGATGTTGTTTTGCATGACACATACTATGTTGTAGCCCATTTTCATTATGTGCTTTCTATGGGGGCGGTGTTTGCTATTTTTGGTGGCTTTTATTATTGAGTGGGTAAAATAACGGGGTATTGTTATAATGAGCTATATGGCAAAGCCCATTTTTGGTTAATGTTTATCGGTGTTAATTTGACCTTTTTCCCTCAACACTTTTTGGGCTTGACAGGTTTTCCGAGACGATACTCTGATTTTGCAGATTGTTTTGCTGGTTGAAATTTGGTTAGCTCTTTAGGCTCTACTATTTCAATAGTAGGAGTTGTTTTTTTTATATATATTATTTATGATATATATGTTTGAGAAGAGGAGTTTATTGATTGAATGGAAGACCAGGGGGAAAGTTGGGCTTCTTTAGAGTGGGCTCACGTTTCTCCTCCTTTATTTCACACTTATGAGGAGTTGCCTTTTGTATGGGAGACTATAAAAGGGGAGGAGTTTTTAAAGAATAGGCATAATTAAATTTTGAGGTGTTAAACAACTGATTAGTTTTATGAATGAATTAGGACGGGCGTTAGTAATTGACGGAATATTTGTTTGTGCTGGGGGTAACGATTACTAAAGTAATTTTGTAAATAGTTTTCTTTTTCATGTTTATTTTTAGGACACCCTTGAAGTTGTGGGCGGGGCCTCTGCCCATTATTTCAGGGGTGGAAGAGGGGGGGGGA